TCCCAATCAGCCCCTCTCACAGTGGAAGAACAGATAATGACCATTTATACCGGAACAAATGGTTATCTGGATGGATTAGAAATTGGACAAGTAAGAAAATTTCTCGTTCAGCTACGCACTTATTTAAAAACAAATAAACCTCAGTTCCAAGAAATAATAGCCTCTACCAAGACATTAACCGCTGAAGCAGAAAGCGTTTTGAAAGAAGGTATTCAAGAGCAACTGGAACGTTTTCTACTTCAGGAGAAATTATAAAAATAGAAGTATATTAAGTTAAGTATATATATAATAGAAAGAAGTATATAACTAAATATCTGTTTAATATTAAATCTTAAAGCATTCAGAATTTCTTTCTTATTCTATTTCTTTCTGATCTTTTTTCTAAATAGAATGAAAATATATTCTATATAATATATAGAAATGGAAATAATAGATAAATATCAATATATTTATATCTATATTGATATTGCGTCCAATAGGATTTGAACCTATACCAAAGGTTTAGAAGACCTATGTCCTATCCATTAGACAATGGACGCTTTTCGCTTTTTTTGACTTCCCAATTGTTAAAAAAAAAAAGAATGTGCGAAATCTTTTTAGCAATTGTGTATTGAATTCACTTCAATACACAATTGCTATTAGACAATTCTAATAGAGAAAATTGTCTCTAATAAAAGGGGGCAATTTAGAATTTAGAGCGGGTAGCGGGAATCGAACCCGCATCGTTAGCTTGGAAGGCTAAGGGTTTTAGTCGACGTCGATTGATCAGTTTTATATTTTTAACGTCTCTAATTCAAAACCGAACATGAAACTTTGGTTTCATTCGGCTCCTTTATGATGGATGGAGAAATTCCCAAATAAAATAAGATGGGAACGAAATCAAAATCAAAATTCGACCCATAACATCTATGTTAGCTTTTTTTCCGTCTGGATGCTTTCACAGAAAATTTTGCTTTATAGATGATCCTTCTAGAAGATAGAAAAGGCGAACTCGAACAATCTTTCTAGTTACTTCGTTCTTTATTTCTATTTAACGGAATCCTTAGGAAAAGTATTTTGTTTCCACCGAGCTAAAACAATATAATATGTCGATGTCTTTAGTAAACCAAAGTTCTCGTTTAATAGCTATTTTGCTTCAATTTTTTCTATACCAAACAAAAAATAGAACTGAAGATTTAGTTACGATTAGAAAGAAACTTTTCTGGCTTTATCCATGGATCCTCTTGTTATACTTATTGAATTGTAAATAGTCATCCAATTCAAAAATTATGTTTCGGAATTTCATAATCCAAATTGACAATTAATTAGAGTCTTTGGATACAAATTACGAGAATCTATAATCTTCCTTGAATCTTTCATTGAAAGGTAAAGGACTAAATCCTTTTAAGAAATAAAGTTTTTGATCGGAAGATTAATCAAACCGAGAGACCCTTTAACTATTAAAGGGGTTAAAGGAACGAATCACACTTTTACCACTAAACTATACCCGCTACAATGCAATTATTGCATATAAATTGACCTTTTGTCGAACAAAGTAATCGGGAGAAAAAAATCTGAAAAAAAAATTAGAAAATTTTAGCGTAGACTTAATCAAATTAGTCAAAGCGGGATTCCTTTTTTTTTCTTTCAGATCTTTTTTGTCTAAAAATCTATCGGATGGGTCTTTTTAACTTTAACAAAAAAAGGCCCGGCTGGGGACTGACCAGGCCAGGCTATTAAAATAAAAAAGATCTTTTATTTGTGTTTGGACGAGACAAAATCAAAAAAGGATTCTCTATTTCTATTTTTGTGATTTTATTTATTTCTCTTTCGAGTTCGAGTTCGAGTCCTTTCTTTATCTAATCTTTATCTACATTTTTTATGTAAATAGAATTACTGAGAAAGTTCTATAAAAAAAGTTATATAATAGTAATATATATATATATATATATTAATTATATATAAATATATTTATCATATATTTATATAATAAAAAAGAAATATTATATATATAATAAAATATAGAAAATGAAAATATATATATAATATAAAGTAATATAAAGAATAATCTATAAAAAAAAAAAGAAAGGTTTTTATAAGAATAAAGCGGAGAAGGTTTTTTAAAAGCCTTTTTTTGTCTAATGGAATCTAATAAGTATCCCTTTTCAATTAGGAGAGATGGCTGAGTGGACTAAAGCGTTGGATTGCTAATCCATTGTACGAGTTAATCGTACCGAGGGTTCGAATCCCTCTCTTTCCCTTCCGCTTTTTGGATGATGTGAAATAGATAAAATCCTAATAAAATTCGCGTATTTCCACTAATTAAATAAAGAAATAAAGTAATAAAAAACCTTTCTTTTTTATTCTTCACGTCCCGGATTACGTCCTGGATCATTCGATAGGAATCCAAATATGAAGAGAGAAACAAAGAATATAACTACGGTGTATACAAAAAGTTTGAGAGTAAGCATTACACAATCTCCAAGATTTTACTTTAAAAAAAAAAAAAGAGAATAGATTCTCTATTTTTATACTAAATATCTAGATATTTTTTTTGTGAACTCGAATCTAATTAGGTTCTTTCATTTAGGGAAAAGAGGATAAAACGGAGGAAATCGAATGATCCAGATTTAGTACGGCTACAAAAAAATTCAATGTTTGAATTGAGAGTTCGTTCCTACGTCAAGATTTTTTGATCTTTTGAATTGTTGGAAGAATCAAAATCGTGAATTTTTATAAGTTCTAAGACAGTATTAAGAATTTCATCGAAAACTGACAGCTGCTTGCCAAACAAAGGCTAAGAGAAGAAAGAAAAGAGGTATTACGGGCATAACATCTACGATTGGATTCAAAAAGGCGTAGGCCTCCGGCAATTTGGCGACTAAAAAAGTGCTTGAAAAAAGGGCAGAATTAAAACAAATACCGATCAAATTAAATATATTAAGCATAACAAAAATTGGTGTTCTTGTGGATAATTTAATTTTGATTGAGTTATTAATATATTTTTTATATAAGGAAAAAAAATAAAGAAAGATAGTCTAAAAAGACTTTGTTGAACTTACTCAATCAAAAATCCTTTCATTCTCTTATGAGAATGAAAGAAATAATATTTTCATACAATATCTTAATTGAATTCTATGTAATGATCAATAAAGTAAGTTTGATTTGTTATCTATACGTGTCAAAACTATAGCACCAATGTAATCTATATTTAATTTTGGCTTAAATTGAATTGACGAACAACCAATAGCAATATTACTCTTTTAGTAGTCTTGAATAAAAATAAAAATGGGGCGTAGCCAAGCGGTAAGGCAACGGGTTTTGGTCCCGCTATTCGGAGGTTCGAATCCTTCCGTCCCAGAGTCCCGTCATTACGGGATCAATCTTCTATTGCCTTTGTACACCATCTTTCTCTTTATGTTTAAAAATCCAATATTTTTTAAGAATAAAATATTGAAATGAAAAGAAGAATCAACTTATTTTTCATCATTTCAACCGAATTCACAAAAAATCTATTTGCTTTTTTTTATTTGTGTGTGATGTAGGTTAAGTAAGGTAGAACCATAGATTCTAAGAGTTTGAATAAAAAAAATCTATATATATATATATATATATTTATATATATAAATATAGATTTCTATTCAAATTTAGATTTGACATATATACAATCCAATATGGGATTCATTTGAATTCTGACTGAACCTTTTACGCGTAGATTCACTATTCCATTCATAGAGAAAGAAAAAGTATAGATTACGATATACTGACTGAACTATGACTATTCATGATTCCATAATTGAATCAATTACACAAACTAGAGGAATGTTATGGTAAAACTTCGTTTAAAACGATGTGGTAGAAAGCAACGTGCGACTTGAATTGAAGGACATGATCTGCTGTGGATGTTTTGATCCGCCACCTTTTATATTAGGAATATAGGTGCTCTTGGCTCGACATTTTGTGTTCTATTTTACTAGAGTCCTACACCTTTTTTGAATATAAAAAAGAGTACAGGATGGAGCTCGAGGAGAATAGAAAGCTTTTATTCCTTTCGCAGGAGTAAGGATCTAGGGTTAGTGCGAATCAATAAGTTGGAACAACTTCGTAAGTCTTTTTATTTTTATATTGAAAAAAAAAGCCCTTTCAAGTAATTTTACAATGGAAAAGGAAATTTTATAAAAATTGTAAAATTCTTTGAATCAAAAGTCTATCATGCGTGAATCAAGCGTTTGTATGATTCTTTGATACAAAGAAAAGAAATCATAAACAAAATAAGGGGCTTGTTGCTGCCCTTTTTTAATAAAACGATTCAAGATCACCGAAGTCATGTCTAAACCCAAAGATTCAAAGTAAGGATAAAGAATCCTGAAACAAGGAAATCCAATTTTCAATTGTTTGAACAACTAGATCATAATTAAGAATCAAAATTGATTCTAAAAAACGAGACAAACAAAAAAAGGGTTAGAGACTACTCAATAAAAAGAGTACTTAAGGATTCTCTGTTGAGATATTTTAGAGTTATTTAACTTGAGTTACGAGAGTACAAATGTTACGAAGGCTTTTTATGAAAAAAAATATTTAGGGTTTCAATATTGGCTAATTGATTTAATGTTTTTATTAATCTATTTAATATTTGAATTTTATACAGAGAGTTAACTTCTACTCATTGCATTTTTTTCTCGAGCCGTACGAGGCCAAAGCCTCTTATACGTTTCTAGGGGGGGTATTATTCATATACATCTATCCCAATGAGCCGTTTATCGAATCGTTGCAATTGATGTTCGATCCCGAAGAGAAGGAAGAGATCTTCGGAAGGTGGGTTTTTATGATCCGATAACTAATCAAACTTATTTAAATCTTCCTGCTATTCTCGATTTCCTTAAAAAGGGCGCTCAACCAACAAGAACAGTTCATGATATTTCAAAGAAGGCAGGGATTTTTTCGGAATTAAGTCTTAATAAAACGAAATTGAATTAATGAAATATAAAAAAGAGGATGTGAAAGACTCATATATAGCTTGGTATCAAATTTTATCTACTTTTTTCTTTCCTCCTCTTTCGTTTCCATCATATTTATTTTGATTTATTAGAATTTCGATTTATTATTAGTATTCTTCCTAAGGTACGAAAACTCAAAAAAACCCTGCTAACAATTACCATGTTTTATAATCATAAACAAATTTATGAAAAGAATTTTTGATCTATAGAAATTCTCATTTTTGTATAAATAAAAAATTTTTATTGTATAGAAAAAAATACTGTATATAAAATAATATATTAATTCTGAATCAAATTAATATATATATTAATATATTACTTTCGAAATATATATTACTTTCTAAATATATATATATATTATTATATAAATAATGAAAGGCCATAAAAAATGTGTCTAAAAAAGTATATATAAAAAGATTTGAGATTACCCTACTCGGCTTAGTTTTCATTCATTGTATGAACTAACAAACCACGGGGTTAAACTTTTTGATTTATTTTTTGTATTCTTTTCGCTATATTAAAAATTCACAATCATATTGACAACAGTGTATCGACCAAATATAATTCTCTCATAGAGAAATAGATCTATTTATCCCTGACGCACACATGACTGGATTTTTCTTTTTTTCTTTATTCTGGTTGTATCTACATATTTGCAGTACTTTCTTTTTTTGTTTTTTTGGGGTTGCTAACTCAACGGTAGAGTACTCGGCTTTTAAGTGCGACTAGCATCTTTTACACATTTGTATGAAGAAAAGGATTCGTCCAGATCTTCGGTAGAGTTTGTAAGACCACGACTGATCCTGAAAGGAATGAATGGAAAAAATAGCATGTCGTATCAAGGGAGAATTCAGATAACATTTTTTTGCTTTTCTGATCGGTACAACCTTGTTTTCGGTGTCGAAAAAAAAAAAAAAAAAAAGAATTCCAATTTGGGTCGAGTGAATAAATATAAATGGATGGATAAAAAAACCAGTTTTCCTGATTCCAGGAAAAAAAAGAAACGAGCTTCCATTCGTAATTTGAAAAATTACCCGATCTAATTAAATGTTAAAAATAGATTAGTGCCTAATACGGGTATGGGAAGGAATTTTTTTCTTGCGTGTTATTATCAATTTTTTCATGAGTCCTAATTATTTTTTCCCTAGTCCGTTTGGGTTAGGTTGGAGATGGATGTGTAAAAGAAGCAGTATATTGATAAAAAAAATATATATATTTCCAAAATCAAAAGAGCGATTAGGTTAAAAAAATAAAGGATTTCTAATCATCTTGTTTTGTTATTCTATAATATAACGAACAGAAACCTATTAAAGATAGAGAATCCGGTTAGCAGTCTACCTGTTTATGAGGTATCTATTGCTTTCGTAATCTAATACCTTATTTTGACTGTATCGCACTATGTGTCATTTCAGAACTCAAGAAAATAAAGACTTTACTTTTAGTTCAAATCGAATTTCAATCCAAATGGAGAAATTTCAAGGATATTTAGAGTTCGATGGGGCTCGGCAACAGAGTTTTCTATATCCACTTTTTTTTCGGGAGTATATTTATGTACTTGCTTATGATCACGGTTTAAATAGATTAAATAGAAATCGCTCTATTTTCTTCGAAAATGCGGATTATGACAAAAAATATAGTTCACTAATTGTGAAACGCTTAATTTTGCGAATGTACGAACAGAATCGTTTGATTATTCCCACTAAGGATTTGAACAAAAATCTTGGGCATACCAATCTTTTCTATTATCAAATGATATCTGTTTTATTTGCAGTGATTGTAGAAATTCCATTTTCCCTACGATTAGGATCCTCTTTCGAAGGAAAAAAATTAAAAAAATCTTATAATTTACAATCAATTCATTCAATATTTCCCTTTTTAGAAGACAAATTCTCACATTTTAATTATGTGTTAGATGTACTAATACCTTACCCTATTCATCTAGAAATCTTGGTTCAAACCCTACGTTACCGGGTAAAAGATGCCTCCTCTTTGCATTTTTTTCGGTTCTGTCTATACGAGTATTGCAATTGGAAGAATTTTTCTAGTAAAAAAAAATCAATTTTGAATCCAAGATTTTTATTGTTCTTATATAATTCTCATGTATGTGAATACGAATCCATCTTTTTTTTTCTACGCAAGCGGTCTTCTCATTTACGATCGACATCTTATGAAGTCTTTTTTGAGCGAATTTTATTCTATGGAAAAATACAACATTTTTTAAAAGTCTTTATTAATAATTTTCCGGCGATCTTAGGGTTGCTCAAGGATCCTTTCTTACATTATGTTAGATATCACGGAAAATGCATTCTGGCAACAAAGGATACGCCGCTTCTGATGAATAAATGGAAATATTATTTTGTTAATTTATGGCAATGTTATTTTTCCGTATGGTTTCAATCACAAAAGGTCAATATAAATCAATTATCTAAAGATAATTTAGAGTTTCTGGGTTATCTGTCAAGTTTGCGGCTAAATCCTTTAGTGGTACGTAGTCAAATGCTAGAAAACTCATTTCTAATAGATA